CGATAGTCAAAAGGAATTACTGAATAACTTAGTAGAATTGATATGACTGCTATGGATGGTCCGATACTGAATAAACGAGTATCTCCTCGAGATGGAAGAAGATTCTCTTTGAAAAGTAGTTTTGTCCCATCTGCTAGAGCTTGAAGAACTCCTAAAGGACCGGCGTATTCGGGTCCAATACGTTGTTGCAGCCCTGCGGATATTTCTCTTTCTAACCATACAATTACTAGTACGCCTATTGTGATTCCCAATACAAGAGTCAAAATAGGAACAAGCACCCATATAATTCCATAGATCTCTTTTAAAGATTCCACTCTGTAAAAAGAATTGATATCTTGTATTTCCGTTGTATCAATTATCATTTCAACGATCAACTTCTCCCATAATGATATCTATGCTACCTAGTATTGTCATAATATCAGCCAATTTCATTCTTTTAACTAACTGAGGAAGAATTTGCAAATTGATAAAACCCGGCGGGCGAATTTTACATCTCCAAGGAAAACCACTCTGATCCCCTAGCAGAAAAATTCCCAATTCGCCCTTTGGGGCTTCGACTCTCACATAAAGTTCTTGTTTCGGCAATTCAAAAATAGGAGAAGGTTTTTTACTAATGAATCGATATTCAAAATCATGCCATTCTGGATACCTATCTCTATCAAAGTATCGGATTTCTAAATTCTCATAGGGCCCCCCTGGAATTCCTTCCAGAGCCTGTTGAATAATTTTTATGGATTCTGTCATTTCACCAATTCGGACTAAATAACGAGCTAATGAATCCCCTTCTTTTTGCCATTGGACTTCCCAATCCAATTCGTCGTAACACTCATAATGATCAACTTTACGAAGATCCCATTGTATTCCGGAAGCTCGCAGCATTGGTCCTGATAAACCCCAATTTATTACTTCGTCTCTACCAATAATTCCTACGCCCTCAACGCGTTCTAAAAAAATAGGATTTCGTGTAATAAGTTTTTGATATTCAGTAACTCCCGTAAAAAAATAATCGCAGAAATCCAAACATTTATCTATCCAGCCATAAGGTAGATCAGCCGCTACTCCTCCGATACGAAAATAATTATGCATCATTCTCATACCAGTGGCAGCTTCGAATAGATCATATATGAATTCTCTTTCTCTGAAAATATAGAAGAAAGGAGTTTGTGCACCAATATCTGCCATAAAGGGGCCGAGCCATAAAAGATGAGAAGCTATACGACTCAATTCCAACATAATTACTCTGATATAACTGGCTCTTTTAGGTACTTGAATATTTCCTAACTGTTCTGGCCCATTTACAGTTATTGCTTCTGTGAACATAGTAGCTAAATAATCCCAACGAGTTACATAAGGCAGATATTGTATAATTGTTCGGTTTTCCGCAATTTTTTCCATTCCTCTGTGTAAATAACCCAATATAGGTTCACAGTCAATAACATCTTCACTGTCCAGAGTAACGATGAGTCGAAGAACCCCATGCATTGACGGGTGGTGGGGGCCCATATTGACTATCATGAGATCTTTTCTTGTAGCTGGTATATTCATAAATTTTTCCTCGATTTATTCTTCCATGAATTGCGTAAAACGAAAAAAAAAGTTCATCAAAATTCAAGATCTAATAAATCAAATAATTCAAAATGACTTTTCAAATTAACGAATTTTTGATTCCCGAATACCCAACCTATTAATTAAGTTTTTATAACGTACTCTATTTTTCTTTGACAAATAAGACAGCAGCCGTTGCCGTTTTCCCAGAATTTTACGTAGACCTCTTTGAGATAAATAGTCTTTTCTGTGCAATTCCAAATGTGAAGTAAGTCTTCTTATTTTATTGGTGAAACTCAATACTTGGAATTCAACGGATCCCCTGTTTTCTTCTTTTTCTTCTTGCGAAATAATTGAGATGAATGAATTTTTGACCATAAAAAGGAATCGCCCCTCTCTCTTTTTTTTGAGATATTTTTATCGATATATATATTTCTTGATCAGTAATAATAATAATAATGCTACTCATTTGAATTTGATATACATAATAATCTTAATTTCGTTAAGAATTCTTAATTTTGTCAAATAAAATTACTTAATTTAGTACTCTAATTTAGTACTCAATAATCAATCCAATTTTAAAAATTGGATTCGGATAGGATATCCTATACAAAAGTATAGTCTATTTCTGTACTCACAAAAAAATAAACAATAATTTAAACCGAAAAAAAAATAAGAAGATTTTGTTGATTCATTTTAGATCGAATTAATATAATACAACGCCTCATTAAATTAAATTAGTATCATGTATCATAATGAAATGTAAGATAATGGGTATGTTTATTTCTTTGTCTTCATATACTCGATATGGTACGGAAATATAGTAAAAATGTACCATTAATTACTTTTCAATCGCGGATACATATGAATCCTTGTCATACTGAAACGACTCCCATTATTGGTATCAAACCAATAGCGATTCATACAAGCTAAATCTTCTAATCGATAATTGGGCCAAAGAAAGAACTTTAATTTAATTAGTTTCTTTTTATCTCTATCAAGATTTTTTCTTTTATTCAACAAAACTTGATCGAAATTTGTTACCTTATTTCCATTGCATCCATTGCAAAATACTGTATTTCTATGGATATTGTTTCTATTCCTAGAATTGACAAAAATTAGAATTCTCAATTCTCTACGATGCCTCGGGGATAAAATATTTTCAAGAACAAGCAAATCATAATGATTTTTGTCTCTGTTTCCAGTCATTTTTTGATGTATTGCAATGGATTCATAAAAAGTATTCTTATTTTTATCAACATAGCCATAGCTTTTTTCTAGGTATCTTTGATTAATTCGGTGCTTACTCTTATGAACCAATGAAATACCTATGGTTTTATATATAATAAATTTTCCATCATTTTTTACAGACAGACGAACTGGTTCGATAACCAATATTCCCCTTTTCATCAATTCTGTAAGATGTAAATCCTTCTGGAACATCATAATATCCAGATTCATTTCTTCCCTTTGAATAGCGGATATAGCAATTTCTCTTGGATTTTTTATTCTAAGCAGGAGACAATATACTTTGATGTTATTGAGGATTCTTTGATTTAAAGAATCATCCCATCTCAATTGAAAATGCAAATACCTTTTTAGGAACAACTCAAGCTCTGCTTCTAGGTTATTCTTGTATTTCTTTTTGTTTCTACGTTTTTTCATGTCTGATCCCTTATAATCTTCTCCAACTTCTTGGTTTTTTTCTTGGTTTTTTTTTTGGTTTGAGAGAGCTGATTCGAGATCTGCTTGGTCCGCTAATTTTTTTTCTCCTTGATTTCGATTTTCTAATTCAAAAGTTTTTTTTTCATTTTTTTCATTCGATAATATAAAAATATCTCTTTTTTTCTTTCCAGTGATACTTTTATGTTTATTAATATGTTTATTAACATTTTTATTTACATTAAAATTGAAAATAAGTAATTTGATTGGTATGACCCACGATTTAATCTTATATGTATTATAAAGTATCACAAATTCTGGGAAAAACCAAAGTTCTAGATTCGATATGGGACGACTTAGTATTTCTTCATTCATTCCCATCCAATCCACAAGAGGTTTTTTTTGATTGAATGGGTTAATTTTTTGATCTTGATGAATCGTGAAATAAAAAAGACCTTTCTTATCAATTTTATCGATTATTTGATAATTATTAATCTTAGTCTTAGTATTTTTATTTCTGTTGGTGACAGTATCAATATCGACCCGGGCCTTAATATCGGTCTTCTTTCTAAGACAAAAATTGAGAATTTTCCAATCAAAATATTTTCGATCCATATTTTTTTCTATATCTATACTATCATCTTCTACTAGATAATTATTGATAAGGATACCTTCCATCATATCAAATGGTTTGCGTTTAGGCGTATTGTAAGTATAAGAAATCTCTTGGTTATTATTTACTTGTAATGGCACTCCATAGATATATGAGTCTTTCTTATCCTCATAATTAATCGATTTATACGAAAAAAGATCATATCTATATTGTTTTTTAAAATTTTCTTTTTTATTTAGTAAGAAATCTATTTCAAAATTATTTTGTTTTTCGTAATCAATTAATCGGTTTTTTTCATATGAATCACATTTGTTTAAATCTTTATTTTTAGTCATACGGCATTGATATTGATTGACTCTATTTCGCCATTTTTGCGGTACTAATCTCGACCATCTAATCTGAGATAAATCATATTGATAATGATCCTTTAGCCAGTTTTTCCATTCATTAATTACAGAATTTCGAAGGTTCTTATGTTGTCTTAATTCGGAATCAAACATTTCTTGCGTTCCAACAAAATACTCTTTTATTTCATTCTTAATAAAAAAAGATGTTCTGTAATATTTAAAGACATATCTTAACTTATATAAGTTACTGACTTGGGTTTGTGATAATTTGTAGAATACATATGCTTGTGACAAGTAAGATAAGTCCAAAAAAATATGTGAATTCTTATTAATACAAAGTGACCTTTTTATAGTTGAAATAAAGTTAATTATACTTTGATTTGTTTTATCAATTCTTTCTCGATTTGCTTCATTATTGTAAATGTATTTATTAATAATTTTTTTTGTTAATTCAATAAAAAGCTGGGCATTGATTCTAGGGATATTAATGATACACAGAAAGATATCTATGTATATCTTTTCAATAAAAAATTTTAAAAAATAATGGGATTTACGAAGTAATCGAATATTTTTTCTTTTTAATATCCGCCAAATATTTTTTGGTGATTCTAATCTTTTATCTTCATAACTTATTTTGTTAGGGTTAATATTTATCTCTCGAGTTATAAACCCTCTTTTCTTGTCTTTTTTCATTTTTTCTATTTGATTTATGATTGTATTTGTTCTATTAGTTATATTTTTAATTTTTTTTTCTGTCAATGAGTAAGTTGCCCAATCCATAGATCGAATTTCAATAGACGATTCGGGAATAATTTTATTATGTATTATCGAAT